CACTACTATAGTAATAGTAGGTATAAAGTAATAGTAGGTATAAGAATCATTTATGATACAAGTGGTAATCATACATATATCAAGTGGTAATCATACATATATTATATTAACAATTTGTTATCGATTTGGTATTTTCTGAACGGAGCCTGGATACTTTATTTTATCAGTCCAAGTAAACCATAAATTCTTCTAAATTGATAATATTGATCCCCAATATAAAATAAATTGATCTAATTGCACTTCACGCTCCGAATGATTGATTGATGCCTCACTCAATACAATATCTCTTGGGCGAAACAGAGGATATCTCGATCAGGGGAGAGAACGGGTAAATCCCATATGACCCAATATGTCTGACAAGTCGCACTATACGTCAACCCAAACCGCATCTTCCTCTCCAGGACTCCGAAAAGGTACTTTTGGAACACCAATGGGCATTAAATTAAAGAAAAAAATTTAGTACTATACTTCACTTTAATATGGAAACGTAACAATCAATGGTTTATTGTCTTCATCCCTTTTTTCTCTTTATTCTATTTGATACATAGATTGGAAAGTTTATAGAGTAAGACAGAATGAATAAAGAAAAAATTTGAACGAAGAAATCGATCGTTCGAATGATAAACAAGTATCTATCCATTCGTTCCCCAAAAATGGGACCAATCCTCCCATTGCGTATTGGTACTTATCGGGTATAGAATAGATCTGTTTCTCTTTGTTCTTACGAACAAAATTGTTCCATTATTTTCAATGGAATGGAATAAATATTAATCCTTTCTGATACGGAATCTACTGAAAAGGTTAGGTACATAGTTAGTATATATAGTCTTTTCCAATGCGATAAAATAAAGTGACATAGTGTCTATTTTTCTTTGATAAAGAGGTATTTCCATGGGTTTACCTTGGTATCGTGTTCATACTGTCGTATTGAATGATCCCGGTCGATTGCTTTCTGTTCATATAATGCATACAGCTCTAGTTTCTGGTTGGGCTGGTTCGATGGCTTTATACGAATTAGCGGTTTTTGATCCCTCTGATCCCGTTCTTGATCCAATGTGGAGACAAGGTATGTTCGTTATACCCTTCATGACTCGTTTAGGAATAACCAATTCGTGGGGTGGTTGGAGTATTTCAGGAGGAACTATAACAAATCCGGGTATTTGGAGTTATGAAGGTGTGGCAGGGGCACATATAGTGTTTTCCGGTTTGTGTTTCTTGGCAGCTATCTGGCATTGGGTATATTGGGACCTAGAAATATTCTGTGATGAACGTACGGGAAAACCTTCTTTGGATTTGCCCAAGATCTTTGGAATTCATTTATTTCTCTCAGGGGTAGCTTGCTTTGGCTTTGGCGCATTTCATGTAACAGGTTTGTATGGTCCTGGAATATGGGTGTCCGATCCTTATGGACTAACTGGAAAAGTACAATCTGTAAATCCAGCGTGGGGCGCGGAAGGTTTTGATCCTTTTGTTCCGGGAGGAATAGCCTCTCATCATATTGCAGCGGGTACATTGGGCATATTAGCAGGCCTATTCCATCTTAGTGTCCGTCCGCCTCAACGTCTATACAAAGGATTACGTATGGGCAATATTGAAACTGTACTTTCCAGTAGTATCGCTGCTGTTTTTTTTGCAGCTTTTGTTGTTGCTGGAACTATGTGGTATGGTTCAGCAACTACCCCAATCGAATTATTTGGTCCTACTCGTTATCAGTGGGATCAGGGATACTTTCAGCAAGAAATATATCGAAGAGTTAGTGCCGGGCTAGCCGAAAATCTTAGTTTATCGGAGGCTTGGTCTAAAATTCCCGAAAAATTAGCTTTTTATGATTATATTGGTAATAATCCGGCAAAGGGGGGATTATTCAGAGCAGGCTCAATGGACAATGGGGATGGAATTGCTGTTGGATGGTTAGGACACCCCGTCTTTAGAGATAAAGAAGGGCGCGAGCTTTTTGTACGTCGTATGCCTACTTTTTTTGAAACATTTCCGGTAGTTTTGGTAGATGAAGACGGAATTGTGAGAGCTGATGTTCCTTTTAGAAGGGCAGAATCAAAGTATAGTGTTGAACAAGTAGGTGTTACTGTTGAGTTCTATGGTGGCGAACTTAATGGAGTAAGTTATTCTGATCCTGCTACTGTGAAAAAATATGCTAGACGTGCCCAATTAGGTGAAATTTTTGAATTAGATCGGGCTACTTTGAAATCCGATGGTGTTTTTCGTAGCAGTCCAAGGGGTTGGTTCACTTTTGGGCATGCTACGTTTGCTTTGCTCTTCTTTTTCGGACACATTTGGCATGGCGCTAGAACCTTGTTCAGAGATGTTTTTGCTGGTATTGATCCAGATTTGGATGCTCAAGTGGAATTTGGAACATTCCAAAAACTTGGAGATCCAACTACAAGGAGACAAGTAGTCTGATACGACATTGTTGTGGTATCTTTCGCCTCTATTTTTTTTTATTTGACATTGGGTATCAGAGAAATCTTGACTTGAATCACCTTCTTTGACTTTTTTTCTTTCTTTATATGATATGGTAAATGATCCCAAATGAATAGGTGTGGAAGCTATAATTGTAAACCACGATCGAGTCCATGGAAGCATTGGTTTATACATTCCTTTTAGTCTCGACTTTAGGGATAATTTTTTTCGCTATCTTTTTTCGAGAACCGCCTAAGGTTCCGACTAAAAAAATGAAATAACCTTTCGAAATAATTTAATTGAAGTAATGAGCCTCCCATATTGGGAGGCTCATTACTTCAACTAGTCCCCGTGTTCTTCGAATGGATCTCTTAGTTGTTCAGAGGGTTGCCCAAAAGCGGTATATAAGGCGTACCCAGTAAAGCTTACAAGTAAACCAGATATGGAGATGGCGACTAGGGTTGCTGTTTCCATTTTTAGATAATTTCAAGATCACAATGGATCTACGATAAGATCGTTTATTTACAACTACAACGGAATAGTATACAAAGTCAACAGATCTCAACCAATCGTTAAATAGGATTTATGGCTACACAAACCGTTGAGGATAGTTCTAGATCTGGGCCAAGACGAACTACTGTAGGGGATTTATTGAAACCATTGAATTCGGAATATGGTAAAGTAGCTCCGGGATGGGGGACTACACCGCTTATGGGGGTCGCAATGGCTCTATTTGCGATATTCCTATCTATTATTTTGGAAATTTATAATTCTTCCGTTTTACTGGATGGAATTTCAATGAGTTAGGTTTATAAGAACTATGAAGTCCTAGTCTTTCAATCAAAGAAAAAATTACTTTAGACTTGGATTTCTAGACCATTCTATTCTGGTAGTTCGACCGTGGAATTTATTTGTTTCGGTATTTCCGGAATATGAGTGTGTGACTTGTTATAATTGATCCTATTGATAATACATAGAATGGACCTGTTATCTCTATCAAGATGATTCTACCTCGTCGGATATTTATTCTAGTATCTGGAGCACGGAATATATAGAATAGATCAAGAAAAGAAATATTTGAACTATGATTCATACCTACTATTTATTTAGACCCCGCAACCGGACTCAAAAAAAATTCAAATAGGTATTTCCTAAATCAAACGAATTTTATTCCTTCAGATTTATTTTGACCGAAGGATAACTCTTTCTCTAGATTTTGTTGAGTCATTACATCCATTCATTCAATAAGTGATCATCAAAGGTTCTTACTCAGAGAACCTTTGAGTTTAGCTTGAGGCTAAATCATCGTGGTTCTAGTATGAATCTGAGGTTTCAATTGATTCATAGGGTCTCAACAAGAGAATTCCTATCAATAGTAAAACAAGAGTAAATCCGCAGTACGCACAAAAAAAAACAATAAATCAAATAACAAATAAAAAATAGGGAAGAGAAGATTCAAGAGGCCTGTAACGATCAACATAAAGAAAGACAGATGAGCCAACTTGATATTTTTTGGCATTATCATCACAAAGAAGAGATTCCGGATTTTTGTTACTTCGTATCTTCGAGGCAAATCGAATCAAGCGGCTAATGAAGTTTTTAACTTTCTATTATATATCCGTTGAAATCAGTATTTGTGTGTTTCCGCTTGAGCCGTACGAGATGAAATTCTCATATACGGTTCTCAGAGGGGGAGTTCTATTGGGTTACCTATCTCAATAAAGTATATGATTGGTTTGAGGAACGTCTTGAGATTCAGGCGATTGCAGATGATATAACTAGTAAATATGTTCCTCCTCATGTCAACATATTTTATTGTTTAGGGGGGATCACACTTACTTGTTTTCTAGTACAAGTAGCTACGGGTTTTGCTATGACTTTTTACTATCGTCCAACCGTTACAGAGGCTTTTTCCTCTGTTCAATACATCATGACTGAGGCCAACTTTGGTTGGTTAATCCGATCAGTTCATCGATGGTCAGCAAGTATGATGGTTCTCATGATGATCCTGCACGTATTTCGTGTGTATCTCACAGGTGGATTTAAAAAACCTCGCGAATTAACTTGGGTTACAGGTGTGGTTTTGGCTGTATTGACTGCATCTTTTGGTGTAACTGGTTATTCCTTACCTCGGGACCAAATTGGTTATTGGGCAGTAAAAATCGTGACAGGCGTACCTGAAGCTATTCCTGTAATAGGATCGCCTTTAGTAGAGTTATTACGTGGAAGTGCTAGTGTGGGCCAATCCACTTTAACTCGTTTTTATAGTTTACACACTTTTGTATTGCCTCTCCTTACTGCCGTATTTATGTTAATGCACTTTCCAATGATACGTAAGCAAGGTATTTCCGGTCCTTTATAGAGAAGACATATCATAGATATTTGTAATTGATCATATATCGGGGAGGACAATAGTATTTCATTGCTACAAATATGGATTATTGAAAAAATAAGACATGTTTTTTGGATACTTCTCTTCAACTCGGAAGTATTGTATTCCTTATTTGATACGAATAGTTGAAGTGAATTTTCCGAAGAGAGGATGGATTATGGGAGTGTGTGACTTGAACTATTGATTTAGC